AACTAATGGCCCCCAATCCCCGAAAGTCCCACCCCCTACTAAAAATAGTCAATAACTCCCTAATCGACCTCCCCACCCCCTCAAACATCTCTACTTGATGAAACTTCGGCTCCCTCCTAGGAATCTGCCTAATAACACAAATCCTAACCGGCCTCCTATTAGCCATACACTACACCGCAGACACCACCCTAGCCTTCTCATCCGTCGCCCACACATGTCGGAACGTACAGTACGGCTGACTAATCCGCAACCTACATGCCAACGGAGCATCCTTCTTCTTCATCTGCATTTACCTTCACATCGGCCGAGGACTCTACTACGGCTCATACCTTTATAAAGAGACCTGAAACACAGGAATCATTCTCCTACTTACCCTTATAGCAACCGCCTTTGTAGGCTATGTCCTCCCATGAGGACAGATATCCTTCTGAGGAGCCACAGTCATCACCAACCTATTCTCAGCAATCCCATACATCGGACAAACCCTCGTAGAGTGGGCCTGAGGTGGATTCTCTGTAGATAACCCCACCCTCACTCGCTTCTTCGCCCTACATTTTTTACTTCCATTCCTTATCGCAAGCCTTACCCTAATCCACCTTACCTTCCTACACGAGTCCGGATCAAACAATCCCCTAGGAATTATCTCAAACTGTGACAAAATCCCATTCCACCCCTACTTCTCCCTAAAAGACATCCTAGGATTCGTACTAATACTACTCCCACTAACAACTCTAGCTCTATTCTCACCTAACCTGCTAGGCGACCCAGAAAACTTCACCCCAGCAAACCCCCTAGTTACACCCCCTCATATCAAACCAGAATGATACTTCCTATTTGCATACGCCATCCTACGTTCAATCCCAAACAAGCTGGGAGGAGTGCTAGCTCTAGCTGCCTCAGTACTGATCCTATTCCTTATCCCCTTCCTCCATAAGTCCAAACAACGCACAATAACCTTTCGACCCCTCTCCCAACTCCTATTCTGGACCCTAATCGCCAACCTCCTCATCCTCACATGGATTGGCAGCCAACCAGTAGAACACCCGTTCATTATCATCGGCCAACTCGCCTCCCTCACCTACTTCTCCACCCTCCTAATCCTCTTCCCTCTAATTGGAGCCCTCGAAAATAAAATGCTCAACCACTAAAAATACTCTAATAGTTTATAAAAAACATTGGTCTTGTAAACCAAAGACTGAAGACTATCCCCCTTCTTAGAGTTACCCGGCCCGAAAGGGCCATTATTGCCAAATTTTATTTAAAACTCCCCTAGCAACGTAATACAGGCGGCCCCCCCCCTCCCCCCCGTATGTACTATTGTACATTCAACCATTTACCGCATATCATGCACCATTCATATGTATACATATTAATGAATGTACTACGTTCATATACATGTAATACGGGCATACATCTCTTTGGGCCATCTCTACTTTCAGGTACGGGTTTCACTTAATGAACTCCTAGATTGTCCTCGATCTCCCCCCGGGCTAGATACATACCAGAGGTGGTTCTCTGTGTAGAACTTGGTCTTCCCTACGGATATTCTTGGGGACAAACTCTGCATGGTAGCAGGTCATAACTTGCAATCCTCTCTCGTCGGACCGGTAGCTGTCGGACCAGGTTATTTATTGATCGGGCTCCTCACGAGAAATCAGCAACCTTACGGTGGTAGTAAGATCCTACGTTACTAGCTTCAGGACCATTCTTTCCCCCTACACCCCTCGCACTACTTGCACTTTTGCGCCTCTGGTTCCTATGTCAGGGCCACGACTTGGTTAGTCCTACGACCTTGCTCTTTACGAATACATCTGGTTGGCTATTGATCACCATTCTGCCTCTTAATCGCGGCATCCGGGTGGTTCTCTACTGTTGGTTCCCTTTTTTTTTTTGGGGTAACTTCACAGGTGGCCCTCATATATGCACCGCGGCTCATACAATCTAAGACGTGGGCCCTCCTGGCCCTCGGCCAGTCCTCGATCTCAAGAGTTGATTAATGAGACGGTTTCAAGTATCCGGGGAATCATTTTGACACTGTGCACTGGTCAGGAGCATCTGGCTATGGCGTGTCCACAGACCCTACTCATGGTGCTATTTGGTGAATGCTTGTGGGACATGATTTTATATTTTTTCTTTCCTCTGACTTTCTAAGTATCACTAGGCGTTTCTAACTAAAACGCTAACCGTGTTTTTTCACAAATTTTTTTCACTTTTTTTCACATTTTTTCACATTTTTTTCATTCGTTAAAGGCACTGAGGTTCCATTAATAAATCAAACCATTTCATTCATCATTTTATTCTTGTCATTCATCAAATTTTTTCACAAAATCACCCCAAACAACCTCTAAAAATCCATTAATAATCATTTCATCAACAAACTTCAGAAAAAAAGGGCTCAAACCTCTATCACCAACTCCCAAAGCTGGTATTTTACATTAAACTATTCTCTGACATCCTTCCCCCCTAAACTGCCCGAATCGCCCCACAAGATAACCCACGTACAAGCTCCAACACAACAAACAACGTCAACAACAACCCTCACCCCGCTGCCAAAAACATTCCTACCCCCCACGAATAAAACATAGCAACCCCACTAAAATCCAACCGAGCCACAAAGACACCCCCCTCATCAACAGTAACCACACCAATCTTTCAACATTCAACCCCGCTGACAACTACTCCTACAACAAGCGCCAAAACCATTCCCACTCCATACCCCAAAACCCGCCAATCCCCCCATGCCTCCGGAAAAGGATCCGCCGCTAAACACACCGAGTAGACAAAGACTACTAACATTCCACCCAAGTACACCATAAACAACACTAAAGCTACAAACGGCACCCCCAAACTTACCAACCACCCACACCCTACAACAGACCCTAACACCAACCCAACAACCCCATAATAAGGTGACGGATTAGATGCAACTGCAAGCCCCCCTAGAACAAACCCCGCCCCCAAAAGAAGAACAAAATAAGCCATTATAATTTCTGCTTGGCTTCTCTCCAAAATCTACGACCTGAAAAATCGTCGTTGTAAACTTCAACTACAGAAACCTAGCAAATACTCCCACCCAGCCTCCCCCTTAAACTCTAAATAATCTGCGCACTAAGTCCCACTATTCACCCCGCCTTCTATCCTAAGCAACACATTCAACACCCGCACCACATCCACAACAAACATACCCCCATTTCACCTCCAAGCCCCCACTTTCAAGACCAGGCTTCACAACACATACAATCTAAACCAAGAACACTCCTACCTTCAATCAACACCCAATCCCAAAATCCACTAACGAAACGGTTTCAAGTATCCAAAAACACCAAAACACTAACCACGTTTTTCACGTATTTTTTCACATTTTTCACTTTCACATTTTTTTGTTCACCAAAAGCACTGGAGTCTCATTAATTTTTTCAAATCACATATCTCATATTTTATTTGTGTGTACACTAAACACACCAAAATATTAAAGAGACCCCCCTACTGAATACACCAAACACATAACACCACCACGCACCAACCCACAAACAGCAAGCATACACAAGCTCAACCAACAATATAAATGAATGATTAGTTCTAATAGAGCCGTGAACAAATAACCAACAATATAAATGAATGATTAGTTCTAATAGAGCCGTGAACAAATAACCAACAATATAAATGAATGATTAGTTCTAATAGAGCCGTGAACTTATAACAAAGCATGGCACTGAAGATGCCAAGATGGCTACCGACCATAGCCCGTGGACAAAAGACTTAGTCCTAACCTTACTGTTAACTCGTGCCAAATATATACATGCAAGTATCTGCGTCCCAGTGTAAATGCCCTTGATTCCTTACTAAGACGACAGGAGCAGGTATCAGGCACACCCGCTCAACCGTAGCCCAAGACGCCTAGCTCAGCCACACCCCCACGGGTACTCAGCAGTAATTAACATTAAGCAATAAGTGTAAACTTGACTTAGTTATGGCACTCTTAGGGTTGGTAAATCTTGTGCCAGCCACCGCGGTCATACAAGAGACCCAAGTTAACAGTTGTCCGGCGTAAAGAGCGGGCACCTGCTATCTAAGCAGCTGGGATTAAACCACGGCTAAGCTGTCATAAGCCCAAGGCGTGTTTAAAGCCATCCCCAAGGCGATCCCAACGCCCACGACCAACCAAACCCCGCGAAAGCCAGGGCACAAACTGGGATTAGATACCCCACTATGCCTGGCCCTAAATCTTAATACTTCCCCCACTAAAGTATTCGCCCGAGTACTACGAGCACAAACGCTTAAAACTCTAAGGACTTGGCGGTGCCCCATACCCACCTAGAGGAGCCTGTTCTGTAATCGATAACCCACGCTACACCCCACCACTCCTAGCCCGGACAGCCTACATACCGCCGTCGCCAGCTCACCTCCCTGAGAGACCAACAGTGAGCCAAATAGCCCCACCCGCTAAAAAGACAGGTCAAGGTATAGCCCACGGAGTGGAAGAAATGGGCTACATTTTCTAAAGTAGAAAATCACACGGAAGGGGGCGTGAAACAGCCCCTGGAAGGCGGATTTAGCAGTAAAGTGGGACAATAAAGCCCTACTTAAGCCGGCCCTGAGGCACGTACATACCGCCCGTCACCCTCCTCGCAAGCCATAACCCATCTATAACTAATAACCCAACTAGCTGAAGATGAGGTAAGTCGTAACAAGGTAAGTGTACCGGAAGGTGCACTTAGCATACCAGGGCGTAGCTATAATGTAAAGCATTCAGCTTACACCTGAAAGATACCTACCACCGCCTAGGTCGCCCTGAAGCCAAGCTCTAGCCCACACACCCCAACAAGCCAAAACCCATTTTACCCACAAACTAAAGCATTCTCTTAACTTAGTATAGGCGATAGAAAAGTTTTCCCCTGGCGCGATAGAGATCCGTACCGTAAGGGAAAGATGAAATAACAATGAAACCCCAAGCAGCATACAGCAAAGATAAATCCTTGTACCTCTTGCATCATGATTTAGCAAGAATAACCAAGCAAAACGAATTTGAGCTTGCCTCCCCGAAACCTGAGCGAGCTACCTATAGGCAGCTGCCCCGAGCGAACCCGTCTCTGTTGCAAAAGAGTGGGATGACCTATTGGTAGTGGTGAAAAGCCAATCGAGCTGGGTGATAGCTGGTTGCCTGTGAAACGAATCTAAGTTCTTCCTTAGTTCCTCTCCACGGATCCGTAGCCGAACCCTCACGTAGTGAACTAAGAGTAACTTAAAGGAGGTACAGCTCCTTTAAGAAAGAACACAATCTCTCATAGCGGATAACATAACTTACCACTCCCCCGTAGGCCTTCGAGCAGCCATCGACAAAGAATGCGTCAAAGCTCCCTCCCCTAAAAATGTGAAAACAACATGACCCCCTCCCCACTAACAGGCTAACCTATCACAATAGGAGAATTAATGCTAGAATGAGTAACTAGGGCTTCCCCCTCTTAAGCGCAAGCTTACATCACCCCATTATTAACAGCATCTAAATAATATTCTAATCTCAACAAGTCAGTATATTTAAAATTACTCTGTTAACCCGACCCAGGAGCGCCCACTAGAAAGACTAAAATCTGCAAAAGGAACTAGGCAACCCCAAGACCCGACTGTTTACCAAAAACATAGCCCTCAGCAAACCAAGTATTGAAGGTGATGCCTGCCCAGTGACCCTTAGTTCAACGGCCGCGGTATCCTAACCGTGCGAAGGTAGCGCAATCAATTGTCCCATAAATCGGGACTTGTATGAATGGCTAAACGAGGCCTTAACTGTCTCTTGCAGATAGTCCGTGAAATTGATCTTCCTGTGCAAAAGCAGGGATGAGCACATAAGACGAGAAGACCCTGTGGAACTTAAAAATCAACAGCCACCACATATAACTACACACCTACTAGGCTCACAACCAAAATTAAGTCCTGGTCTGCATTTTTCGGTTGGGGCGACCTTGGAGAAAAGAAAAACCTCCAAAAATAAGACCACACCTCTTAACCAAGAGCAACTTCTCAACGTACCAACAGTAACCAGACCCAATAACAATTGATCAATGGACCAAGCTACCCCAGGGATAACAGCGCAATCCCTCCCAAGAGCTCCTATCGACGGAGGGGCTTACGACCTCGATGTTGGATCAGGACATCCTAATGGTGCAGTCGCTATTAAGGGTTCGTTTGTTCAACGATTAACAGTCCTACGTGATCTGAGTTCAGACCGGAGCAATCCAGGTCGGTTTCTATCTATGCAGCACTTTCCCTAGTACGAAAGGACCGGGAAAGTAAGGCCAATACCACAAGCATGCCTTCTCCCTAAATAATGACCTCAACTAAACTATAAAAGGAACCCCCACTTACCTCCCAAGCCCTAGAAAAGGGCCGCTAGCGTGGCAGAGCCCGGTAAATGCAGAAGGCTTAAGCCCTTTACCCAGAGGTTCAAGTCCTCTCTCTAGCCCTACCCACAATGACCCGTCCCTCTATCCTAACTCACCTTGCCATAGCCCTATCCTACGCAATCCCCATCCTAATCGCCGTAGCCTTCCTAACACTAGTAGAACGAAAAATCCTAAGCTACATACAAGCTCGGAAAGGTCCAAACATTGTTGGGCCCTTCGGACTACTACAGCCCGTAGCTGATGGCGTGAAACTATTTATCAAGGAACCAATCCGCCCCTCTACCTCCTCTCCCCTCCTCTTCACCATAACGCCCATGCTAGCCCTCCTCCTAGCATTAACCATTTGAATTCCCCTTCCCCTCCCCTTTCCCCTTGCTGACCTAAACCTAGGACTACTCTTCCTCCTAGCAATATCTAGCCTAGCAGTCTACTCAATCCTGTGATCTGGATGAGCCTCAAATTCAAAATATGCATTAATTGGAGCCCTCCGGGCAGTAGCACAGACCATCTCTTACGAAGTCACACTCGCCATCATTCTCCTATCCGTAATTCTTCTGAGCGGGAACTACACCCTGCACACGCTCACTACCACTCAAGAACCTCTCTACCTCATCTTCTCATCCTGGCCCCTCACAATAATATGATATATCTCCACACTAGCCGAGACAAACCGAGCCCCCTTCGACCTCACAGAAGGAGAATCCGAGTTAGTTTCAGGCTTTAACGTAGAATATGCCGCAGGACCATTTGCCCTATTCTTCCTTGCCGAATACGCAAACATTATACTAATAAACACACTAACCACAATTCTATTCCTAAACCCCAGCTCACTTAACCTGTCCCCCCAACTATTTACAGTAGCCTTAGCAACGAAAATTCTGCTCCTCTCCTCTGGATTCCTATGAATTCGCGCCTCATACCCACGCTTCCGCTACGACCAACTCATGCACCTTCTCTGAAAAAATTTCCTACCCTTGACACTAGCACTATGCCTCTGGCACATTAGCATACCAACCTGCTACGCAGGAGTACCTCCTTGCTTAAGGAAATGTGCCTGAACGCAAAGGGTCACTATGATAAAGTGAACATAGAGGTATACCAACCCTCTCATTTCCTAAGACCTTGAACCCTAGAAAAGCAGGAATCGAACCTACACAGAAGGGATCAAAACCCTCCATACTTCCTTTATATTATTTCCTAGCAGGGTCAGCTAATAAAGCTATCGGGCCCATACCCCGAAAATGATGGTTCAACCCCTTCCTCTGCTAATGAACCCCCACACAAAATTACTCTCCTTCCTAAGCCTAATCCTAGGCACAACCATTACAATCTCAAGCACCCACTGAGTAATGGCCTGAACCGGACTAGAACTCAACACCCTCGCTATCATCCCATTCATTTCAAAATCCCACCATCCCCGAGCCATCGAAGCTACAATCAAGTACTTCCTAGTACAAGCAACAGCCTCAACCCTCCTCCTATTCTCAAGCATAACAAACGCATGATCTACTGGCCAATGAGATATCACACAACTAACTCACCCCACCTCCTCCCTATTACTGACAGTAGCAATTGCAATAAAACTAGGACTAGTACCTTTCCACTTCTGATTCCCAGAAGTACTACAAGGCTCATCCCTAACTACTGCCCTACTTCTCTCCACAATAATAAAACTCCCCCCAACTGCTCTCCTCTTTCTAACCTCTCACTCACTCAATCCTACACTACTAACCGCCATAGCCATCGCCTCCGTAGCCCTAGGAGGATGAATGGGCCTAAACCAAACACAACTCCGAAAAATTCTGGCCTTTTCATCCATCGCCCACCTAGGATGGCTAACCGCAGTCATCATCTACAACCCTGAACTCGCCCTACTAACTTTCTACTTATATATCCTAATAACCACTACTGTATTCCTCACCCTCAACTCAACCAAAACCCTAAAGCTAACAACCCTAATAACATCATGAACAAAATCCCCTACACTAAACGCAACCCTCATACTAGTTCTACTCTCCCTAGCAGGGCTTCCCCCACTAACAGGCTTCCTACCCAAATGACTCATCATCCAAGAACTAACCAAACAAGAAATAGCCTCAACAGCCACAATCATTGCTACCCTCTCCCTCCTAGGACTATTCTTTTACCTCCGTCTCGCATACCACTCAACAATTACACTACCACCCAACTCTACAAACCACATAAAACTATGGCACCTTACCAAGCCGACAAGTACCACAATCGCCGCCCTCGCCGCCCTATCAGTATTAACCTTACCGCTCTCCCCTCTAATCCTGACTACCACCTAGAAACTTAGGATAACTGATAAACCGAAGGCCTTCAAAGCCTTAAATAAGAGTTAAACCCTCTTAGTTTCTGCTAAGATCCGCAGGACACTACCCTGCAACCCCTGAATGCAACTCAGATACTTTAATTAAGCTAGGACCTTACCTAGATAGATGGGCCTCGATCCCATAAAACCCTAGTTAACAGCTAGGTGCCCTAACCAGTGAGCTTCTACCTACCAGACCCTGGCACGTCCTTAACGCACATCAATGAGTTTGCAACTCACTATGAACTTCACTACAAGGTCGATAAGAAAGGGAATTAAACCCCTGTAAAAAGGACTACAGCCTAACGCTTAAACACTCAGCCATCTTACCTGTGACACTTATCAATCGATGACTATTCTCAACCAACCACAAAGACATCGGCACTCTATACCTAATCTTCGGCGCATGGGCTGGCATAGTCGGCACCGCCCTTAGCCTTCTTATCCGCGCAGAACTTGGCCAACCTGGCACCCTCTTAGGCGATGACCAAATCTACAATGTAATCGTCACCGCTCATGCTTTCGTAATAATCTTCTTCATAGTCATACCAATCATAATTGGAGGCTTTGGAAACTGACTTGTCCCACTCATAATTGGCGCCCCCGACATAGCCTTCCCACGCATAAACAACATGAGCTTCTGATTACTCCCCCCATCCTTCCTCCTCCTACTAGCCTCTTCAACAGTAGAAGCAGGGGCTGGCACCGGGTGGACTGTCTACCCCCCACTAGCCGGCAACATAGCCCACGCCGGCGCTTCGGTAGACCTAGCTATCTTTTCCCTCCATCTAGCAGGTATCTCATCCATCTTAGGGGCCATTAACTTTATCACAACAGCCATTAACATAAAACCCCCAGCCCTCTCCCAATACCAAACACCCCTATTCGTATGATCCGTTCTTATTACCGCTGTCCTACTATTACTCTCACTCCCCGTCCTAGCTGCTGGCATCACTATATTACTTACAGACCGAAACCTCAACACAACATTCTTCGACCCCGCTGGCGGCGGTGACCCAATTCTGTACCAACACCTCTTCTGATTCTTCGGACACCCCGAAGTCTACATCCTAATTCTCCCAGGCTTTGGGATCATCTCCCACGTAGTAACATATTACGCAGGCAAAAAAGAGCCATTTGGCTACATAGGAATAGTCTGAGCCATACTCTCCATCGGATTCCTAGGCTTCATCGTATGAGCCCACCATATATTCACAGTAGGAATAGACGTAGACACCCGAGCATACTTCACATCTGCCACTATAATCATCGCTATTCCGACCGGTATTAAAGTATTCAGCTGACTGGCAACACTACATGGAGGGACTATCAAATGAGACCCGCCCATACTATGAGCCCTAGGCTTCATCTTCCTCTTCACCATCGGAGGCCTAACCGGGATCGTCCTAGCGAACTCCTCACTAGACATCGCCCTGCACGATACATACTACGTAGTTGCCCACTTCCACTATGTCCTCTCAATAGGAGCCGTCTTCGCCATCCTAGCAGGATTCACTCACTGATTCCCCCTACTAACAGGATTCACCCTACACCCCACATGAGCCAAAGCACATTTTGGGGTTATATTCACAGGAGTAAACCTAACCTTCTTCCCACAGCACTTCTTAGGCCTTGCCGGAATACCCCGACGGTACTCAGACTACCCAGATGCCTACACCCTATGAAACACCATGTCCTCTATCGGCTCACTAATCTCAATAACGGCCGTAATTATGCTAATATTCATTATCTGAGAAGCCTTCGCCTCAAAACGAAAAGTCCCACAACCAGATTTAACTACAACCAACGTTGAATGAATCCACGGCTGCCCACCTCCATACCACACCTTCGAAGAACCAGCCTTCGTCCAAGTACAAGAAAGGAAGGAATCGAACCCTCGTACACTGGTTTCAAGCCAGCCGCATCTAACCACCTATGCTTCTTTCTTCCCATGGGATGTTAGTAAAACAATTACCTAATCTTGTCAAGATTAAATCACAGGTGAAAATCCTGTACACCCCACCATGGCCAACCACTCACAATTTGGATTCCAAGACGCCTCGTCACCCATCATAGAAGAACTCGTCGAATTCCACGATCACGCCCTAATAGTTGCACTAGCCATCTGCAGCCTAGTCCTATACCTCCTAGCACTTATACTAATAGAAAAACTATCCTCAAACACTGTAGACGCCCAAGAAATCGAACTAATCTGAACAATCCTACCAGCCATCGTCCTCATCATACTTGCCCTCCCATCCTTACAAATCCTATACATAACAGATGAAATCAACGAACCAGATCTCACACTAAAGGCCATCGGCCACCAATGATACTGAACCTACGAGTACACAGACTTTAAAGACCTAACATTCGACTCCTACATAATTCCAACAACAGATCTTCCACCAGGACACTTCCGACTACTCGAAGTTGACCATCGCGTAGTCATCCCAATAGAATCTCCCATCCGCATCATCGTCACAGCCAACGATGTCCTCCATGCCTGAGCAGTCCCCGCACTGGGTGTAAAAACTGATGCAATCCCAGGGCGACTAAACCAAACATCATTCATCACAACCCGGCCTGGGGTCTTCTACGGCCAATGTTCAGAAATCTGTGGAGCTAACCACAGCTACATGCCAATCGTAGTAGAATCAACCCCCCTAACCCACTTCGAACACTGATCATCACTCATATCCTCCTAATCATTAAGAAGCTATGCAACAGCACTAGCCTTTTAAGCTAGAGAAAGAGGACCATCCGTCCCTCCTTAATGATATGCCACAACTTAACCCAGCCCCATGACTCCTCATCATACTAGCATCATGACTAACCCTCACACTAATCGTTCAACCCAAACTCTTATTCTTTACCTCCACTAACATCCTACCCAACAAACCCATTACAACTATCAACCTCTCCCCCTGAAACTGACCATGATCCTAAACTTCTTCGACCAATTCACAAGCCCCTGCCTCTTAGGCATCCCACTTATCCTAATTTCAATGCTATTCCCCACCTTATTACTTCCCTCACCAACCAACCGATGAATTACCAACCGCCTCTCCGCACTCCAACTATGATTCATCCACCTAGTCACAAAACAACTAATACTACCCCTAAATAAAGGAGGACATAAATGGGCTCTAATCTTAGTATCACTAATAACTCTCCTACTAACAATCAACTTACTAGGATTACTGCCATACACATTCACCCCAACCACCCAACTATCAATAAACATAGCCCTTGCCTTCCCCCTCTGACTAGCTACCCTCCTTACAGGCCTACGGAACCAGCCCACAGCATCCCTAGGTCACCTTCTACCCGAAGGCACTCCAACACCACTAGTTCCTGCCTTAATCCTAATCGAAACTATCAGCCTACTCATTCGCCCCCTAGCCCTAGGTGTCCGCCTAACAGCAAACTTAACAGCAGGCCACCTACTAATCCAACTCATCTCCACCGCTACTACTACTCTGCTCCCCATCCTCCCAACAGTATCTGCTCTAACCGCACTAATCCTGCTACTACTGACTATCCTAGAAATTGCAGTAGCCATAATCCAAGCCTACGTCTTCGTCCTACTCCTAAGCCTATACCTGCAGGAAAACATCTAATGGCCCACCAAGCACATTCCTACCACATAGTAGACCCTAGCCCCTGACCTATCTTCGGCGCTGCAGCTGCCCTGCTCACTACATCCGGACTCATCATATGATTCCATCACAACTCCTCTCAACTCCTGTCCATAGGCATTCTCTCCATACTTTTAGTCATACTACAATGATGACGAGACATTGTACGAGAAAGCACATTCCAAGGCCACCACACCCCCACTGTCCAAAAAGGCCTGCGATATGGAATAATCCTATTCATCACATCCGAAGCATTCTTCTTCCTTGGCTTCTTTTGAGCATTCTTTCACTCCAGCCTAGCCCCTACCCCAGAACTAGGCGGACAGTGGCCCCCAGCAGGAATTAACCCCCTTAATCCCCTAGAAGTCCCACTACTAAACACGGCAATCCTCCTCGCCTCAGGCGTCACTGTAACATGAACCCACCACAGCATCATAGAAGGTAACCGAAAACAAGCAACCCACGCACTCTCCCTAACTATCCTCCTCGGTTTTTATTTCACAGCACTACAGGCAATAGAGTACTACGATGCGCCATTTTCAATCGCCGATAGCGTGTATGGTTCAACCTTCTTCGTCGCTACAGGCTTCCACGGACTCCACGTAATCATCGGATCCTCCTTCCTATCTGTCTGCCTTCTACGCCTAATTAATTTCCATTTCACATCTAACCACCACTTCGGATTCGAAGCAGCCGCCTGATACTGGCACTTCGTTGATGTCATCTGATTATTCCTCTACATAACAATCTACTGATGAGGATCCTGCTCTTCTAGTATACTAATTACAATTGACTTCCAATCTATAGAATCTGGTGTAACCCCAGAGAAGAGCAATCAACATAATTACTTTCATACTAACCCTAACCCTCACCCTAAGCATCCTTCTAATCACATTAAACCTCTGACTCGCCCAAACAAACCCAGACTCAGAAAAACTATCCCCATATGAATGTGGCTTTGATCCCCTAGGATCTGCCCGACTACCATTCTCAATCCGATTCTTCCTAGTAGCCATCCTATTCCTGCTATTCGACCTAGAAATCGCACTCTTACTCCCTCTGCCATGAGCCATGCAACTCCAATCCCCCACCACCACTTTAACCTGGGCCTCCATTATCATCTCCCTCCTCACACTAGGATTAATCTATGAATGACTTCAAGGGGGCCTAGAATGAGCCGAATAACCCCTACAGAGCGGTAGTCTAACCAAGACAGTTGATTTCGACTCAACAAATCATAGATCGACCCTATGCCTCTCTCTATGTCACTCCTACACCTAAGCTTCTACTCTTCCTTTACCCTAAGCTGCTTAGGGCTGGCCTTCCACCGAACCCACTTAATCTCTGCCCTACTATGCTTAGAAAGCATAATACTCTCCATATATATTGCCCTATCAATCTGACCCACCGAAACCCAAACAGCATCCACCGCCCTAACCCCTATTCTCATACTGACATTCTCAGCCTGCGAGGCAGGCATCGGTCTAGCCATGCTAGTCGCCTCCACACGAACCCACGGATCTGACCACCTACACAACCTGAACCTCCTACAATGCTAAAAATCCTTCTTCCAACAATTATACTCCTACCCACAGCCCTCCTATCCCCCCAAAAATCCCTATGAACGAGCACCACTACTCACAGCCTCCTAATCGCCACTATCAGCCTTCACTGACTACTCCCCACATACTACCCCCACAAAAACCTAACTCAATGGACAAGTATCGACCAAATCTCATCACCCTTGCTAGTCCTATCCTGCTGACTACTCCCTCTCATAATCCTAGCAAGCCAAAACCACCTGCAACACGAACCACCAATCCGCAAGCGAATCTTCATTACCACACTAATTACAGTACAACCCCTCCTCCTACTAGCATTCTCCGCCACCGAACTTATACTGTTCTATATCACATTTGAAGCCACCCTAATCCCTACTTTAATCCTAATCACACGCTGAGGAAGCCAACCAGAGCGCCTAAGCGCGGGCATTTACCTACTATTCTACACCCTTATCAGCTCTCTACCACTGTTAGTCACAATCCTCTACCTTCACACACATATCGGCACCCTCCACCTCACAATGCTCAAACTATCCCACCCAACACTCACCACCTCCTGAACCGACCTCCTACTAAGCTTAGCACTGCTAATGGCATTCATAGTAAAAGCACCCCTCTATGGCCTCCACCTATGACTACCCAAAGCCCACGTAGAAGCTCCAATCGCAGGATCAATGCTGCTCGCCGCCCTACTCCTAAAGCTAGGAGGCTATGGCATTATACGCCTCACCCTCCTAATCAACCCCCTCTCCCCCCACCTACATTACTCCTTTCTCACCCTAGCCCTCTGAGGCGCACTAATAACCAGCTCAATCTGCCTGCGCCAAACCGACCTAAAATCTCTCATCGCTTACTCCTCCGTAAGCCACATAGGCCTAGTCATCGCCGCAAGCATCCTCCAAACCCATTGATCATTCTCAGGAGCAATAATCCTAATAATCTCCCACGGACTGACCTCCTCAATACTATTCTGCCTAGCAAATACAACCTATGAACGTACCCACAGCCGAACTCTCCTTCTAACACGAGGCCTCCAACCCCTCCTACCTCTTATAGCAACCTGATGACTTCTAGCCAACCTCACAAACATAGCCCTACCTCCAACCACAAACCTAATAGCAGAATTGACCATCATAACCGCATTATTCAACTGATCCACCCTCACTATCATCCTAACAGGCACCGCAACCTTACTAACCGCTTCATACACCCTATCCATATTACTAACAACCCAACGAGGTACCCTACCAACCCACATCACCTCACTACAAAACTCAAGCACACGAGAACATCTCCTAATAGTCCTCCACATCACCCCTCTACTCCTCCTAATCCTTAAACCAGAAATAATCTCAGGAATACCCTTATGCAAGTATAGTTTCAACCCAAACATTAGACTGTGACTCTAAAAATAGAAGTTAGACCCTTCTTACCTGCCGAGGGGAAGTTCAACTAGCAAGAACTGCTAATTCCTGCATCTGAGCCTAGAACCTCAGTCCCCTCAACTTTTAAAGGATAACAGCAATCCATTGGTCTTAGGAGCCACTCATCTTGGTGCAAATCCAAGTAAAAGTAATGGAAACAACATTACTCCTCAACACCTCCATACTTCTCACACTAACTATTATCCTCGTACCCATTCTCCTCTCACTCCTCTCAACCACCCACTCAATCCCACCAACTACCATTACACTCACTATCAAAACAGCCTTTCTAACTAGTCTAGTACCCATAGCTATCTTCATGTACTCAGGGTCAGAAAGCATTATCTCCCATTGGGAATGAAAATTCATTACGAACTTTAAAATTCCCTTCAGCCTTAAAATTGACCAATACTCCATGATATTCTTCCCCATCGCACTATTTGTAACATGATCCATCCTCCAATTCGCACTATGATACATAGCATCCGAACCACACATCACAAAATTCTTCTTCTTCCTACTAATATTCCTAATTGCCATACTCACACTAACAATCGCCAACAACATATTCCTCCTGTTCATTGGCTGAGAAGGAGTCGGAATCATGTCCTTCCTACTAATCGGATGATGACAAGGCCGGGCAGAAGCCAACACAGCCGCACTCCAAGCGGTCCTCTACAACCGAATTGGAGATATTGGCCTCATCCTAAGCATAGCATACCTAGCCTCAACAACAAATACCTGAGAAATCCAACAAGCACTCTCCCCTAACCAAGCTCCAACCCTCCCCCTACTGGGATTTATCCTAGCAGCTACAGGAAAATCTGCCCAATTTGGCCTCCATCCCTGACTGCCCGCCGCCATAGAAGGCCCAACCCCAGTCTCCGCCCTACTCCACTCCAGCACCATAGTAGTAGCCGGAATCTTCCTACTCATCCGCATCCACCCCCTACTCTCCACCAACCAAACCGCCCTCACCCTATGTCTCTGCTTAGGAGCACTATCCACACTATTCGCTGCCATCTGTGCCCTAACACAGAATGACATTAAAAAAATCATCGCCTTCTCTACATCCAGCCAACTTGGACTAATAATAGTTACTATTGGATTAAACCTTCCACAACTAGCCTTTTTCCACATTTCAACACATGCCTTCTTCAAAGCCATACTGTTCCTCTGCTCAGGATCAATCATCCACGCCCTCAATGGAGAACAAGACATTCGAAAAATAGGAAGCCTCCAAAAAACACTTCCAACAACCACAACCTGTCTAACCATCGGAAACCTGGCCCTAATAGGAACCCCATTTCTAGCAGGATTTTACTCAAAAGATCTAATCATCGAAAGCCTCAATACCTCCTACTTAAATGCCTGAGCCCTACTCCTAACACTCCTAGCAACATCATTTACAGCAACATATAGCCTACGCATAACCCTACTAGTCCAAACAAGCTTCCCCCGCATACCCACTATTACTCCCATAAATGAAAACACCCCAACCCTCATTAACCCAATCACTCGACTCGCCCTGGGTAGCATTATGGCGGGTTTACTCATTACATCCTACATCCCCCCCACAAAAACACCCCCGATAACCATGCCCATACTCACAAAAACCACTGCAATCATCATCACAACCTTAGGCGTCATCCTAGCCCTAGAACTCTCAAACATAACCCACACCCTAACCCAACCAAAACAAACCCCACCCCTAAACTTCTCCTCTATACTGGGTTATTACAACTCTCTAACCCATCGCCTCACCTCTCTAACCCTACTACACAGTGGACAAAAAATTGCCTCTCACCTAATCGACCTATCCTGATATAAAAAAATAGGCCCCGAAGGAATTGCTGACCTCCAGCTTACAGCAGCTAAAACCACAACCCCCCTCCACACCGGCCTAATCAAAGCCTACCTGGGAACCTTCGCCCTATCAACCTTCATCATCCTCCTATCAGCGCACTAACTTCCA